TAATAAAGTGAATAGAATTCTTTAGTTGTCTATTTTCTATTTATAAATAGAAAATAGATTCAAAAATCTATTCCATCTCGAAATGGATTTTCGTTTTTTTATTGATATTTCCAAAATAATACTTATTTAAATAGAATTAGGTACCAGGTTTTTGTGTCAATTGCGAAATATCTCGTTTGTTGCAACACTTCCTAAAGAAATTTCATTGGACAAAGAAGGGGAAGGAAGAAAGCGAGTCGGTAACACTAAACCCCCAAATTCGCCCTTCCCCCCGGTTTTTCTCAACAAATAAGTAATTGTAATCTTGGTATAATGCGAAAAGGCAAATGGCAAGTCCAAAAAACTATGAAAAAGAAAAAATTTTCATAGTTCTCGGATTAGGATTAAACAAAAGGATTCGCAAATAAAAGCGCTAATGCTACAACCAGTCCATAAATTGTTAAAGCTTCCATAAAAGCTAAACTAAGCAATAAAGTACCTCGTATTTTACCCTCTGCTTCTGGCTGTCTCGCAATACCTTCTACAGCTTGGCCCGCAGCAGTACCTTGACCAACTCCAGGTCCAATAGAAGCAAGCCCTACAGCCAATCCAGCAGCAATAACAGAAGCGGCCGAAATCAGTGGATTCATGAGAAGTTCCTCGCACAAAAAAAAGAAATGGTTAATGATACAATCAACAAATGAATTATAACTTAATTATTGCATCGACTAAGATTCAGCCAGTCGAAGTAACTAAGAATTCCTAGAAATAAAAAAAGAAAAATTGGATTGAACGATCATATCATCAGAACGACTTGATCTTTTTTAGTTCCTATTTTTGAGTTCCTATTTGTAGAGTCTTTCGGAATCCATAGAACTTGAATTTTGCATTTCCTTCTTTCGTTTCGAACCATTCTTTGGCTTCTTCGACACTTTCTCTTGATTTTATCTGTTTATTTATGCAATTGACAGTCATAAATGAAATGTAAAGACCTTTATTAGATCCCCATCTAAATTTCGAAATTGAAATATTCAATAAATATATTAAAATATTAAATAAATATATTAAATAAATATATAGTAGGGCAGTTTGAAAATGAGTTCATAGTTCATATATGTCAATATCTACTATCAAATATACATGTCTTTCTTCCATAACGTAAACTAACAATTGGATTCTAGAATCCAATTGAATTGAACTATCTACAAGAGTTGCCTTCTAATCATTAGATTCCATATACCTAGTTCGGCATTTCTATACTAATAAATTCCCCCTTCCAATTCTCTAATATACTTTGTTCTATTACTATAGAACAGAACATACTTGTATGTTTTCAAAGTAGATTATCTTGAAACATGGATTGGTCTAAGCTAAAAAAAGGCTCTTTCGAAAACTAATTAATGATGACCCTCCATGGATTCGCCTATATAAGCTGCGGCTAAAGTTGCAAAAATAAGAGCTTGAATACCGCTTGTAAATAATCCAAGAAACATGACAGGTATAGGAACCACTAAGGGTACTAAAGAAACAAGAACAACAACGACTAGTTCATCTGCTAATATATTTCCGAAAAGTCGAAAACTAAGGGATAGGGGTTTTGTGAAATCTTCTAATATGTTAATAGGTAAAAGAATTGGAGTTGGTTGAATATATTTACCAAAATAACCTAATCCTTTTTTTGTAAGACCCGCATAGAAATACGCCACTGACGTGAGTAAAGCTAAAGCAACAGTCGTATTTATATCATTCGTGGGTGCGGCTAACTCCCCATGAGGTAACTGTATTATTTTCCAAGGTAAAAGAGCCCCTGACCAATTCGAAACAAAAATAAATAGAAACATAGTCCCAATAAAGGGAACCCAAGGACGATATTCTTCTCCAATCTGCGTTTTGCTCACGTCTCGAATGAATTCAAGGACATATTCGAAGAAATTTTGACCATCGGTCGGAATGTTTTGTGGATTCCGAACAGCTATAGTAGCTGAACCCAATAATATAGCAATTACAACCCAAGAAGTAATAAGTACTTGGCCGTGGACTTGGAAACTGCCTAGTTGCCAATAGAAATGTTGGCCTACTTCCACACCAGATATATCATATAATCCACTTAATGTATTGATTGAACATGATAAAACATTCATATTATCCTCTGACAGAAATAGAAACTAAAATTAAAAGATATTATTTTGATTCAACCATTTCCTTCTCGACTTGTCAATTTGGATCGTATATTTTTAATGCCAACTAATCGCATAATATCCCCAGATATCTTTATATCTTTTTTGCTATTCAGGAATACTAATTGATTCCACTCTATGAATTCAAATTTTAGAATTGGGTTCACGAAAGTCATTTTTTTATTATGAATCAAGGCTTTCGTATATAGCTAGAACGACCTTCACAAATTGCGAATACTAATTTTGTGAGAATTAATCGAACTGAAGCTATAGCGTCATCGTTCGCCGGAATCGAAATATCTGCAAGATCGGGGTCACAATTTGTATCGATTAAACAAATTGTTGGTATTCCCAAAGTAATACATTCTCGAAGGGCTCTATATTCTTTTTGTTGATCCAGGATGATTACAATATCAGGTAACCCTGTCATATATTTTATCCCACCCAGATATGTTTGCAAGTGAAATAATTGTCTCTTCAATATGGCTGCATCTCTCTTTGGAAGACAGGCCAGTCTCCCTGCTTTTTGTTCCATTCTCAAGTCCCTGAACTGATGAAGTTTCGTTTGTGTAGTGGACCAATTAGTTAACATACCCCCAAGCCATTTTTTATTAACATAATGACACCGAGCCCTTATTGCAGCCCGTGCTACTGAGTCAACTGCTTTTTTTTTTGTCCCAACAATTAAAAATTGTTTTCCTTTACTTGCTGCATCAAAAACCAAATCACAAGCTTCTGATAAAAAACGAGCAGTTCTAGTAAGATTTATAATATGAATACCTTTACGCTTTGCAGAGATATAAGGGGACATTCTAGGATTCCATTTCCTAGTACCATGGCCAAAATGAACTCCCGCTTCCATCATCTCTTCCAAATTTATGTTCCAATATCTTCTTGTCATTTCTCCTCACACTTTCTCTTTTTTTTTTAAAAAAAAAAAACAGACGAGGTATTCCGAAATAAATAATAGTTCCGACGGAACCTTTTCTTACACTACGAATTGGCCATTGATACCCAATCCAAAACTTGAATTCCTTTCTATTTCTTTCTATTCCTTTTTTGTTAATAAATATATCTTACTTAAATGACCGTAACAAAAAACAGATAATTAAAACGATGAAGTCTTTTTTTTTAATGATTAAATATCCTAAACTAAAGTTTAGATGTATTATAGAAATTCTTTGAAACCCACGAATCAAATAATTCTCTGTGGTAAAACAAAATATCGCTCATTTCTCCTTCAAATAGACTCTTCGTTTTTTTTTTCAAAGGAATGCTTTTATATTGCCGTGAACGATATACTAATCCTTTGAATCCAGTACCAACGGGTATCATCCCTCCTAGAACCACGTTTTCCTTTAGGCCTTTCAACCAATCGATACGGCCCCGGAGAGCAGCTTTTGCTAAAACCCGAGCAGTTTCTTGAAAACTTGCTTCGGATATAAAACTTTGAGTATTTAAAGAAGCTCTCGTTATTCCCAATAAGATGGCTCGATAAGAGATCGATTCTTCCAAAGCACGCCCCGCTCGTTCTGCTCGCAACAATCCAATTAGTTCTCCTGGTAAAAAAACATTAGACATTCCATCTTCGGAAACCAATACTTTTGATGTTATTTGCCGTACAATAATTTCGATATGCCTATTATGGATCCGTACCCCTTGGGATCGATAAACCTTTTGGATCTTATTAACCAAAGAAATACGACTTTGCACTATAGTTAGCTCCGTGCCAATCAAGAATCCCCAAGGAAGTCCAAGAATTCCGGTTATACGTGCGTTCCAACCATCAATCTTCTTTTCTAGATTCATAGATATTGACTCAATCGAACGGACTTCTAAGACTTGTTCTACCTTTGGAAGGCCTTGCGTTATATCGCCAGACCTCGATTTTTCATATAGAAATGTAACTAATGTATCTCCTTCGTAAACCATTTCCCCACAATGGCCATGAACGGTTGTTCCTGGGGTAGTCAAATATGGCTTAGCCGATCTTATTACTACAGAGTCAGCTTGAATAATTAGAACTTGACCCGCCTTTAAGTGTAGTCCGTTTTTAGCTATACATACATTTTCACAAAGAAATTGTCCAAGATTCATTTTTGTGGATGTCTCTTCACAATCATTGAGATAAAGACAATACCAATTCAATTTGGACGAAGTCAAAACAATGTTACTTCCTAGATCGGAATTCGAAATCCTCCTATTTTCATCAACGAAATAATATGGAATTACTTGAAAAGTTTGTTTAAAATTGTCAAGCTGAAGATAGTTAGTTACCAAGATCTGATTATGGGTTATTAAATGGAAAAAGGAATCAAAATTCGCAATTTGACGGACTGTTCCTAAAGGACCCGACGAAGGCCTAATTGGATTTAGGGGATCCTTTTTGATTTTAATTGATTCTTTGTTATATTTTAATTTTAGACTCTTGAATGGACCCATTCGAAAACAATTGGATGATGACAAAATCATAAACGACGGGCATTGCTTCGTTCTATTCAACAACGTACGAACAGTTCCTTGATTTTGGCTAAATGGTTGTTGAAGTCTTGCTTTTGAATAACTGGAATAAAAGGGATTCAAATGATCTGATCCATTATCATAAAGCAATTCTGAACCTGAGAGATCATTCCTTTTTCCAGCATAGGAAAAAGTGGATTTCACTAAATTGATTCTTAAAAAATTTTGAATCATACCATTGGTTTTTACTTCAACAAGCGAGGCCCGGGCCTCCTCAATAGAAGAATTTTTTTTGTCTTGGTCCCAATTCAATACTAAACAAGTCCGAACAAATTGAAGACTTATATCAGAAATTCCCCGAATAGGGTTGCCATTTCCATAAAGAATATAATTGACAACTCGAAGTTGGACTTTATCCCTTTCTTCCAAGAGATCCTGAGGGAAAAGTGTTGCTAAACTTATACTGTCCGTCATTTCATATGTGACTACGGGTCGAACCAAAACAAAATACCTTTTATTGGTAGGTGTGATCATTTGGACATAGATCCCATTTTTCAAATTGTTTGATTCCATGGAATTTTGTTGTCCGCTTCTCGGTGGTATCAAAATACCACTGTGTCGTGATACTTTATCTGTTTCTCTAGGAAAATGGATATCTCCTGAAAAGATTTTCAGTTCAATCTTTTTTTTTTTCTTCTCCACTCGGACCAATCCGCCGGACTGGCTTCTTATATTTAATGTAATTTGTGTATCTACTCCAATGATACTATTGTTCCGTACCATTATGGAAGAAGCTCGTGGTAAGATATGGACTTCTTCCGGGACTTCTCGATAGTCTTCTTTTTTTATGATTGACTGCGCCTCTATAGTACCATAGTTAATAATTCCCGAACTATTTCTTCGATATCCAGGCTTATCAAAATAAGCAAAAATACTATTTCGACGGAAACTACCGTTTATGGGTATTTCAATCAAGATACCTAAAGGGATCATTAATTCTTTCGTTCGTTCTTGAATCGATTGAAGTGGGATGGTGAATCTATTTCTTCGCCTCTTTGCCAATAAATGAGAATTTTTGGCAGGATATATGCGATTATAATGACCAGTTCCTACGATTCGATTAAGTTCTGAATAATCAGGAATCCTATCCTCTGTATTACTAGAAAAATCCGAACTCAAAAAATTGTATCTCACGTAATCATTAGTCACTGAAGAGTTCGAACTATATCTTTGTTCGACAGAAAGAAAATGTGCGTTGGTTTGATCTTGATCCTTGTGGAGTGAAAGGAGAGCCAGAATGGATTTATACAACCTTCCGGCTAATATCCATAAGTGGCTTGTTTTTGGTAAGAGATGAACATTACCATATGGAAATTCAGGTGTATGGTCCACGCCGGTACTCCAGTGTATTTCTCCCTCTGAGTCAGAATAAATATGTTTTCGAACTTTTTCTTGAAAATTCAACGTGGATGTTCTTGCGCGCATTTCAGCAATCACTTGTTCAGATTCTACATATTGATCATTTTGAACTAAAAGAAGACTTTTTGGTGGAATATTCACCTTATGTAGAATATCTTCACTCTCAATAGTGACATCCAAATCGATATGACATAGAAAGGCGGGATGCCCGTGACGTGTACGTGTGGGATGAACCAAATCCTCATTGAATTGGATTTTTCCATTCGAAGGAGCTCGTACATGTTCTGCCGTGCCCCCCGTGAATACTCCGCCAGTATGAAAAGTTCTTAATGTTAGTTGAGTACCTGGTTCCCCAATAGATTGTCCCGCAATAATACCTACAGCTTCTCCCAATTCAACCAGGTCACCGTGAGTAGGACTCCGGCCATAACATAATCGACAGATCCAAGACGTACTCCTACAGGTAAAGGGAGTTCTAATCGATATTGGCTGGACTCGAAGGGTTATCAATCGATTGACAAGCCCAACCCCAATATCTTGATTTCTAGCAGCAATGCACCGAGGGCCCAGATATATATCGTCTGCTAATACACGACCAACTAATGTTTGTATAAAAATTCTTTCCGGTATTAGGTCATTTTGAAGACTCACAGAAATACCGCGACTGGTGCCACAATCTCTTCTACGTACAACAATATGTTGTACTACTTCAACAAGTCTGCGCGTGAGATATCCAGCATCTGATGTTCGTACAGCAGTATCCACAACTCCTTTACGGGCTCCGTAGCAAGAAATTATATATTCGGTTAAAGAGAGTCCTTCGCGTAAATTGCTTTGAATAGGCAAATCAATCATTTGCCCTTGTGGATCCGACATTAATCCTCTCATACCGACTAATTGGTGTACCTGAGAGGCATTTCCTCTAGCTCCCGAAAAAGACATCATATGGACTGGATTGTATGGGTCAGTCATCCTAAAATTAGGATTCATTTCTTGTCGCAAATATTCACTTATAGCATACCATATCTCAATGGATTGACGTAATTTTTCTACCATGTGGACATTACCATAATGATGGTGTTTTTCCAAAATCCAATTTTGTTGTTCAGCATCTTGGACTAGCCATCTCTTAGAAGGTATTGTTAAAAGATCATCAATTCCCAACGAAATAGATGTAGCAGTGGCTTGCTGGAAACCTAGAGTTTTTACTTGATCCAGGATATGTGCTGTATATGCCATTCCAAAGTGATCTATTAATCGGCTAATAAGTCGTTTCATGGCAATTCCATCTATTACTTTATTGTGAAAGACCAGGTTGGCCCGTTCTGCCATAAGTACCTCCATATTCCGCTGAGTGGGATTCGACAATGAATGGGTTTAAGTTAGTGATTGGAAAACTTCCTTTTCTCGATGTTAATTCGCGTAGAAATACACGAACTATGATTCTAGTTGAACTCGAACGGAT